GGATTCAAAATCGATGGGATAACCCTTTTCGAAATCCGAAAAACTTACCATAGAACTCCTTGGATTATCTGTCAACCCCTCAATCAATTACTTCTTCGAAATGCTAAAAAAAAGATTACTATTTTCTATTTTTTTTATTAACTTGATTTTCTTTTAGAAATATATGCCCAATATTGTTTTTCCTTCATTGATTTGATTCTTTTTTGAATGGATACTGGGATTCATATTGAAAATAATCAGAAATTTCGAAATTAGAAAATCATAAGAGTTTCTTTTCCATTATTTCAGATTGATTGGAATCAACAAAAATCAAATAGATAAAGGAAAGAAATAGATGAAGCAAAGAAAAAAAAATGGAGATACTATGTACATTCTATCTATTTAATTGATATTAACGTGTATGAAGATCCATATACATATCGTATTTGTATATGGATCTCGATTCTGTTTGTATCTTTATACATTACAATAAGAGAAATAGATAGTATGGTCGAAAGATTCATTTATGAATCTTTCGGCCATACTATCGGATCTCACAGGCTACTACTGATTCTAGTTCGTTCATTTCATTTAAAATGGGAAATTGAATTTTTTTAGTTCTTAAATCATTGATAAGAACTACGAAATCAAGTTTCATTCAAATTAATCACTTTGACTGACAGTTTTTACGTATATTATAAGCAAAAAAGCAGTAGGAACTAGAATGAACAATGCAGTAGCAATAAATGCGAGAATATTTACTTCCATAATCTCATCGTTTCGTTTTTTTTACTTCGCAATAACTCCGGATTTAATCCCATAGAGATGATAAATCTTTCGCTTGTAAATTCAATGTGATCGATTCGATTTCGATGATATTGAATCGGATCAATATCATGAATAACAATATCCGAGCTATCAAGTCGATTCATCGTCGAGAATTCAATAGTATAACATAGGCAGATCTTTTATCCACATACCAATAGAACCTTCGATTCTTGATTCACTCAAAAGAATTCCTTGCCTTTAATTTAATACTTTATTTTGATTTATCATTCTTTTCCACCCTGTCTTTTCGATAACCTACCGCCTTTCTTTTTCTTGTACAACGATCTAACCGCTTTCCACTTCCATTGTTTCCAAAGAGTTTACAAATAAACCCAAACAAACAGTCGAAAGAAAATAAAAAAAGAAAGGGAAGGGGTTAAGTTCTAAACTCCTTTTTTTAATGATCTACTTTTCTTGGAAAACAAAGAAAAAGGAGTGTGATAAAGACGAATGTTGATATAAAAAAAGAGTATTTCATCAAATTTACTATTTTAAAAGTTTATTAAAGGTTAAAGTCTGTTCTTTCTTCGACAAATACCCTTCCCTTAAAAAAAAGATTACTCATTCCTTCTCTAAGAGGAGCTGGGCGAGATCCTTGGTTGATCTTTATTTTATTAAGAATATCTCCTTTCCTTGTATTAGGAATCGAACGCATATATCAAAAGTTCCGCGTAAAATTGGAATGAAATCGTTTGTTTCAAATTCAAACTAGTAATTGAGGTTACACAAAATTGAAACCAAAAAGATTTCTAAAAGTATTTTATCAAAGTAATTTTCTTAAATTCATTTTGTATCGTACAAGAAATGACTTCCATTTGTGTATGCGCTCCCGGAAACCATATGGTACTCGATTCTATTACATACGCCCATGGGGGTAGTTGAAAAAAAAAACCAGACCCAACACAGCATCTCTTGGAATCCTGAATATGATACTACCAATAATTGTAATTGTATCAATTCACACATGCCTTTGATACCGATTGGCGATAAATGCGAAACGAAAACGAAAAAGAAGGATACCATTCCCTTTGGGAATGAAACTCTACCCTTTGTACCCAGTTTAACAGAAAATGGAGAGACATATTGATGTTTTTTTTTTATTTTTTATTGGATTTGGATACGTCGGGACTGACGGGGCTCGAACCCGCAGCTTCCGCCTTGACAGGGCGGTGCTCTGACCAATTGAACTACAATCCCGGAGAAATAAAATGTACAGCATCCATATTCTTATAATTTCATTCAAACCTTTTCTATTTAGATTAAAAGCGCCCTGTTGTAACAGAGACGTGAGTGATATCCACATGAATATACACTTTAGTGAAAGCTGCACGCATTGCTGATTATTAGTAACCCTTTCGTTATTGCCAAATCGGTTGAGAATCCATTTTTCAACGAAAAAAAGAGTATTTTTTTCTTTATTTTATTCTTTTCATTAGACTTTCATACTTAATAATCCTGATATGAATCTAGATCGTTAGTAAGATCAGAATCCGAATTTATGGGACCAAATAAATAGAATAGAACAAATAAAAAAAATAAATAGCGGTGGGGATATATCAGAAAATTTGACTTTTTAGATTCTTTCGTATCCGCCATTTCTGGAAAACAAAGGGTGTTATATCATTTCATGGTGAATCCACGAATTTTTGGGCCGAGCTGGATTTGAACCAGCGTAGACATATTGCCAACGAATTTACAGTCCGTCCCCATTAACCGCTCGGGCATCGACCCAGGAAGAACCAATTCGGGTCTTATTGATAATCCACGATCAACTTCCTTTCATAGTACCCTACCCCCAGGGGAAGTCGAATCCCCGCCGCCTCCTTGAAAGAGAGATGTCCTGAACCACTAGACGATGGGGGCATACTTGCCCGACCGCCATCATACTATGCTCATAGTATGAACAGTTTTTTGAAATTGTCAATATAATGGAATGGTATGACTAGATCCAAAGGATCTTTATGTCTTTTCTGATCCCATACCATAGCAATTTTTGATTCATATTCGTCATTTCTATTCCTAAATCACTCATTCTAATATGCATTCTATTCTAGAAAATTGATATTAAAAAAAATAATAATAAAACTTTTTGCGGAAGTGATTGGTTCGACATAAAAGAAGATTAAACTTCATTTCTTCCACTTTCATTCATTGATTCACTTCTTGTTAAGATGAGAGGGGCGTATCTCTATATCACACTAAGCCAGGAAATTAACAAATGAGAAATCTGAAAATTTGAGAGCTGGGATTCACAGGTTATCAAAATTGTTTTCTCTCTAAAAATTGGGTTCCGGGGACAAACCAAATCTCGTCCTCACACGCTTCAATTAAATATCTTGGATCTACGTCGAATTGGCAGGTACATGTATCAATCAAATGAATTTCGTTTGGTTCTGATGAGGTCAGGTCAATTCAAGCCAATTCCATTAGGGTTGGTTTTGAACCAATTCATTTTGTTGATATTTCTCAAATCCAATATCAATAAACAAAAATTACCTTATACTTATATTCCGTAAGTAAATCCAAATTCTCGTTTCCGAAGGGGTCGCTAACCACTATGGGTCTACTGTATATGCTTAATAATATATATAGATAGATAGATCTATCTTATGCGCCTACTGACTCATTCAGTAATTGAATCAAAGGGCCCTTTTAACTCAGTGGTAGAGTAACGCCATGGTAAGGCGTAAGTCATCGGTTCAAATCCGATAAGGGGCTTTTTGGCCGTTTTCATAAAAAACCTCAAGCTCAAGTGGTAATATTCCTATTTAAACGAAGAATAAAGATAGTGTTGCTATTTTTTTGTAATAAAAACAATGTAGAATAATGTAATTCTAAACTATATATTTAATGATAATAAGTTACCCACCCTTATTATAATGAGTAATGAGTTTTAGTATACTAATTAGAAGAGTCATTCTATTTCTAAAAGAAAGTTGAACAGTTGTTTATTATAATGAGTAATGATAAGTTGTCTCGGCAATCGCCAAATACTTTTCTTTTCCATTATTCCAGTCAAGTCCATTATAAAGATTAGAAATCAGCAAAAGAAAAAGTAAGTGGACCTAACCCATTGAATCATGACTACATCCACTATTCTGATATTAAAATTTCAAATTCGATAGATATGAAATTGGAACAGTAGATCCTTTTTTTATTTTATATTTCTTTTGACTCTTCACGAATCTGTCGATATTTCCGATTAAATCTTCTTGTTCCTAGATGTTCCATAGGAATAACTTGATATTCTCTTCCTCTACAGAAAAAGGTTTATTTCAAGTTACAACACAAGAGATATTTCCAATATCTTTCGATTCCCGAACACAAAAAGATCGATTGGGATTTCTATCTAATATTCTAATTTCTATCTATATAAGATTTAGATAAATAGAAATCGGATCAAGGCTTCGTGTATCAAATATTTTCATATCAATGCATACGATCTTTTTGTTTTGTTCCGACAATGTGAGGAGAGTGGATGTGAGAAAGAAACTTTCATTTACAGTCTCCTATTATTTAATTTAATATTGTATTGAATTTAAAAATTCAAAATCGGAAATTCTCTTTTTGTCTCTGACATATATCTGACATAGAAAAATAAATAGAAAAATATTCGAAGTGTATTTCTTGCTTCGACCCGTGAAAAAAATACTCTGGAGTTTTATATTAATCTGAAAGAAAAGGAAATATAACAAAGAAGACAATAAATAAAAGAAAATGAAAAAGGAAAGCAATAAAATATATACTACTGTAGTAGTTTAATACCCATAGAAAGTAGAAGAGTACATTAAAATATTTTTTCTCAATTTCTCAATCTCACGGACAAGAGCCAAGAATAAGATTAGTTGATAGAACGAGATGAGTAGGAGTGAGTCTGGGAATCAACCAGTAAGGAGAGAAGGGATCGCTTCTTCCTTGAATTGAAGAATTGAATAGTTCTTTCAAAAGATTAATGTATCTGGTTGATAAGTCATAAGACAATTCATGGTTCATGGTCAGACGATTATTAAGAATAGGAGGAATAAACGAATTGAGTTCATGGATTTACCTAAGCTAGTCTATGGACCACTAAAAGGTTTTTATCTTCGAAACCAATTCGAAGGGGCAGTGTACGAGAAATCAAATTATATCGAAATGGTCGAATCCTCGAACGCCCCGAAAGTGCCATAATCATAATATAAGGTGTTCGGAAA